GTTTAAATAGTATAATATAAGGGCTAAATGAGTGGTTTGTGCTTGGTGATATTGGGCAGTGATACGCACGTATGAAGTTGGATTTGAGACCAGCAAAAGGGGTGTGCGTTTTTGTGTGTAAAATATGTCTATCTCACATTAATATATATTACTCAAGAGACGATTTAGTACAGTAATGCAGTGCACCGTGACTTCCACCTACAATTTGATTGGGCTACTCCACTGGTGATTGTCAGAGGCCTAGATAGAGAAATAAAAAATACCAGCTGCCGGAAAGAACAGGGATGCTATGAGTATGCGGCAGAGTGTAATTAACCCATCAACCAGAGGCCTTGGAAAAAGTGAGGAGAGGTGATTGAGGATTTGGATGGCCCTGACCTTACAACCAGAGGCCTTGGAAAAAGTGAGAACGGGTTGCAACCTATATTAATGGACGCCAGACTAGGGAACGAGTGTTTAACTGACAAGGGTTGATGATTCTCACGTGAGAAGCTAAATTAAGAAATAACCCGTTACCGGTCAATATCCATGTAAATAGATAGTTGTTTCATATAATGTCTGATAGTCCGAACTATGACGGCCTGTATTACATGGCTCATCCATGGTCGAAATCAGTTATGTTCGACTGTACACTGTCTATCTTTAGTAACTGAAAGTCTTTTTAGCTTGGCAGATCACTGTCATGGGGACAAGAAATGAATGTATTATTATACATAGTATGTACTGTACCTCTATATACGCATAATTGACATGGGGGGGTAGGGGGGGAAAGATATGATTTGTGGCAGAGCCTGGACAAAGAGTAGTTTAAGTTAAAATCTTCGCTTTGGGGGCGAAGGATGAGATGTTTGTCTTCTCTTTGATTTAGCCCGGGTGCTTGATGGCTCGTCTCCGGCTTACAAGGCCGACGCTTAATTGGGCTGAGTAGGTTACTAGGGCAGCGGGTTGAATTTGTCCGGGCCTGTGGCAGAGCCTGGACAAAGCGGTTAAATTGGGCATGTTTTGTGTAGTGGGGTGATATTTTGTTTGACCCTTGGAGGACTTGATGGCTCGTCTTCGGCTTACAAGGCCGACGCTTTAGGTTGTAAGCTACTAGGGCAGCGTGTTGCAGTTAAATGTTGTATAAATTTGTCTTCTAGGGCTGAGGTGAGTGGAATAGCCACTAGTAGGATGATGAAGTATATGGTTGAGGCTAATTGGCCGATGATGATGAATGGGGGCTCTACTGGTTGGCCCCCGATTCAGGTAAGGAGCATGGTGTTCGCAATGAATGATCAAAACATAATTTGTGTTGTTGGACGGAATGCTATTGTTCGTTGTACGGCAGTATGTAGTATTGGGACTATAAGGAGTACTATGATTGATAGAGCGAGTGCTAGGACGCCTCCAAGTTTGTTTGGGATAGAGCGTAGGATGGCATAGGCAAACAGGAAGTATCATTCTGGTTTAATATGTGGTGGGGTTACTAGCGGGTTTGCTGGGGTGAAGTTTTCTGGATCTGATAATAGGTATGGTAGAAAGAGGGCCAGATATAGGGTAAGTAGTATTAAAATGGCTGCCCCTAATAAGTCTTTTGTGGTGTAGTACGGGTGGAATGGCACTTTATCGGTGTGTGAGGAGAGCCCAAGAGGGTTGTTTGAGCCTGTTTCATGGAGGAATAGGAGGTGTAGAATTGCTATAGTAGTAATTACAAATGGCAGTAGAAAGTGAAGCGTGAAGAATCGTGTTAGTGTTGGGCTGTCTACGGCGAAGCCTCCTCATAGTCATTGTACTAGAGTTTGTCCAATGTATGGTGCTGCGGATAGTAAGTTTGTGATTACTGTTGCACCTCAGAATGATATTTGTCCTCATGGTAGGACGTATCCCATGAAGGCTGTTGCCATGGATAGTAGTAGCAGTAGTACTCCGATGTTTCATGTGGCTTTTGATATGTATGACCCATAATAGATTCCTCGTGCAACGTGGATGTACAAGCAGAGAAAAAATATTGATGCGCCCGTTGCATGAATGTTTCGGATTAGTCAGCCGTTTTGTACGTCTCGCATAATATGTGCGATTGAGGTGAATGCGGTGGCTGTATCGGCTGTGTAGTGTATTGCCAGGAATAATCCTGTGGCAATTTGTATGATGAGGACTAGGCCTAATAGTGAACCGAAGTTTCATCATGCGGAAATGTTGGATGGGGTGGGTAGGTCGATGAAAGTGCTATTGATGGCTTTTAGAATTGGGTGATGTTTGCGTGTAATGTGGGCCATTAGGGGCATGTCTTTGTAGTTTTATATTGCAGCGGTATAATAGCTGTGTATTATCTGTGGATGGATGGCAGAGACTTATGACGTACGTCGTTTATTTTTTAGGAGTGGGTCTTTTGTTGGCTGTTATTGGGGTGGCGGTTAATCCTGCGCCGTATTTTGCTGCTGGTGCGCTGGCGGTGGCGGCTTTGTTTGGCAGTGCGATTTTGGTGTGATGTGGTGGACTATTTTTGCCAGTGGTTCTTTTATTGATCTATTTGGGTGGGATGTTGGTTGTGTTTGCATATGCTATTGCACTTGTGCCGGGTGAGCGGGCGGGGGTGTACGGAGGGTGACAGGTATGGGCGTGTGTGTCGGGGTTGGTGTTTGTTGTGTTTTGTTTGGTTGAGTTAATGATTGGGGTGATTGATTGGGGGGGGTATTGTATTAATGGGGGTTTTGGGGTAATTGGTTTGCAGGTTGATTTAGGCGGGGTTGGAGGGTTATATACATTTGGTGCGTGGTGGCTGTGCATGTGTGGTGTTTGTTTGTTCGTATGTTTGTTTGTGGTGTTAGGTCTTTCGTTTGGTGGAGGACGTGGAGCTGTTCGGCCATTCAGGGGGGGCTTTTGTAGTTGAATGAACAACGGCGGTTTTTCAGATCGCAGGTCCGGCTTAAAGATTTCGGCAGAAGTTGTTTGGTTATATAAGTAGAATTAATAGTGTGAGAAGGAATGTTGATAGGTGTGCTTTAATTTGTCCACGGTGTGATGTTGATATGTAGCTTGCTGATAGGGCGGTTAGTTGTGAGGACATTTTTGGTGCTAGGCGTTCTAGTCATGTTTGGTCGTTTATGTGAGAGGCAATTAGTTGGCCAGCTATTATGATGAGGTTTGTCGTATGGCGGTGCATGTAGGTGTTGTAATAGGTCAAATGTGAGATAAAGTTGAACGAAGGGCGGGCCTGTACTGGTAGTGTTGGCGTAAGAGCTAGGTGGATGGTGATAGCTGCTCCTAAGAGAGCCAGGGTTAAAGCTGTTAGTTTTGCTTGGATTGGTATTGTGAGTGTGTTGGGTGAGATGTTCAGGTCTAGTAGGGTGAATATGGTGCCAGAGATGATTGTTGCTAATGTTAGCCGGGTTAGAGGGCCTAGCAGGTGAGGGTCAGTTTCTGAAGTGGCTGTATTTGGTGCATGTTTTGGGTTTGCCAGTTGAGTGTAATAGATTATTCGGGTTGAGTATGCAGCAGTTAGTAGTGTGGCTATGCCGGTGGCAGTGAGGGCCCATGAGTTAAGTCATGAGGTTAGGAGAGCCTCGATGATGGCGTCTTTTGACACGAATCCTGATAGGAACGGGGTTCCTATTAGAGCGAGGCTTGCGATGGTTATGCAAGAGGTTGTAATTGGTAAGGTTTTGTATAATGAGCCTATTTTTCGGATGTCTTGTTCACCGGCAAGGCTGTGGATGATGGCACCAGAGCAAAGGAATAATAGGGATTTGAAGAAGGCGTGGGTTAGGAGGTGTAGGAAGGCAAGAGTTGGTTGGTTTAATCCAATTGTTACTATTATTAGGCCAAGTTGGCTGGTAGTTGAGAAGGCAATAATTTTTTTGATGTCGTTTTGGGCTAGGGCGCAAAGTGAGGCAAAAAGGGATGTGAGGGCGCCGAGGCAGAGGCAGGTGGTTATAGCTTGCTGGTTGTGTTGTATTAGTTGGTGGGTGCGTAGTAGTAGGAAGACGCCAGCTACGACTATTGTGCTTGAGTGCAGTAAGGCAGAGACTGGGGTTGGGCCTTCCATTGCTGCTGGGAGTCATGGGTGTATTATGAATTGGGCTGATTTGCCGGCTGCGGCGAGGATTAGTCCGAGTAGTAGTGGCATGTTGCTTGCTTCGTTGTGTAGAAAGGCTTCTTGAAGGTTAAATGTAGCCGAATCGGCCGCTAGGAGGGTTATGGCTAAGAGGAGGCCGGTGTCTCCGATGCGGTTGTAGACCACTGCTTGTATGGCGGAAGTGTTTGCTTCCTGTCGTGCAAATCATCAGCTGATTAATAAGAAAGATATGAGGCCGACGGCCTCTCAGCCGATGAATAGTTGGATGAGGCTATTAGTGGAGGTGAGTGTTAGTATAGCGAATAGGAAGATTAGTAGATGTTTTGAGAATTTGTTGTTGGCTGGGTCGTGAGCTATATATCAGGCGGAGAATTGCATGATTGATCAGGTGATGAATAAGGCGGTTGGGGTGAATGCTATTGTGTAGGGGTCTACGATTAGGTCTAGTTGTAGTGGTAAGGTGTTGGTAGCAAATCATGTAATGGTGCAATTCATTTGTTGGCCGCCAGTGTTTAGCATGTACGTTGGTGGGATGAGGCTGATGATGAATGCTAGTTTTACAGTATTGGTGATTGATAGTGTTGTAGGTGTGCGACCTGTGACTGATTTAAGTAGTGGAGTGGCTAGGATTAGGGGGATGGTTGCGAATAGTATTAGCGGGTCAAACATGTACTTTCACTTGGAGTTGCACCAAGAGATTTGGCGCCTAAAGCCAGTGGATCACTATTATCCTTTAAAAGTAAGAGGCCCGGGAAGTTTAGTCTCGGTTTCTTGAGGTAGCAGCTCTCGTTGTTCATACGCCTCTTGGTGCACAAGAGGGCTTTGTCCTCGATCTCCAGGCCCACAGGCTGGTGTTTTGTGTTAAACTATGTGTACTAGAATGGTGTGAGTAGTGTTGGGCAGGTGATTAGTATTATTAGCGGGAGAATGTGAAGGGTGAGTAGCAGGTGTTCCCGTGTGTGGGATGGGTGGAGTTGTATTGTCGGTATTGGCGTTGTACGGATGGTTGTGATAAACATGTAGAGGGAATAAGATGCTGTTAGTACTGTATTTAGGAGAATTGGAAGGATGGTTGCTGGGGCCCATGGGTATATTGCTAGCATGGCAAGTAGTTCGGCGAGCATGTTGGTTGTTGGTGGGAGTGCTATGTTTATTAGTGCTGCTATGAGCCATCAGGTCGTAAGCAGTGGTAGGGTGAGTTGTAGTCCTGCCGTAAGGACTAGGATTCGTGTGTGGGTTCGTTCATAGGCGATGTTGGCAAGGCAGAAAAGTGCTGAGGAGGTTAGACCATGGGCGATTATTAGGACTATGGCGCTTGTAAGGCCTAATGGAGTGTTGCTTATTAGGGTTGCAATGACTATTGCTATGTGGCTTACTGATGAGTAAGCGATTATTGATTTTAGATCTGGCTGGCGAAAGCAAATGATGTTGGCTATGATTGATCCTCATAATGCCAGGGCTATAAGCGGGGTAATTAGGGCTGTTGAGGGGGCAGGGATGGCGGTGGATAGACGAATAATGCCGTATCCTCCAAGTTTTAATAAAATTGCTGCTAGTACTATTGACCCTGCGATTGGGGCTTCTACATGTGCTTTTGGTAGTCATAGGTGTACCCCATATAGTGGTAATTTTACTAGGAATGCCGCCATGCAGGCGAGTCATAGCAAGTGTATTTCTCAGTGTAGTTCTGTGGTGGCAGGTTGGAGGAAGAATAGGGTGATTGATGTGTGTGTGCAGGTGTTGTGTAGGTATAATAGCGCTACTAGTATAGGCAGGGATGAGGCTAGTGTGTAAAAGATGAAGTATGAGCCCGCTTCTAGGCGGTCTGCTTGGGCACCTCATCGGGTGATTAGTACTATGGTTGGAAGTAAGGTGGTCTCAAAGGCAATGTAGAATATTATTAGGTCTGTTGTGGAGAAAGTGATTAGGATTGCTGTCTGTAAGACAGCAATTGTGGCCAGAAAGAATCGTTGATTGATGGTGGGTTCATTTATAAGTCGATACTGGCTCGCTAGGGCTATGAGTGGAAGGAGTCATGAAGATATAATTATTAGAGGAGCGGATACTATATCAATCATGAATGTGTGGCTGGTATGGGCAAATATGCCCATGTTTGGGCGGGATAGTCAGCTAAGGCTGCTAGTTGCTAATAAGAATGCTAATGTGGTGTAAGCGGTGAATAGGAAGCGAGGATGCAGTAGGGCTGCGGTTGGGATAAGTATTATGGTTGGGAGAATGATTTTTAGCATTGTAGGATGTTCAAGTTGCTTACGTGGTCTGTGCTGTGTGTGCGGGTTGTTGCTACTAGTAGGGCTAGACCAGTGCCTGCTTCGCAGGCACTAAGAGTGAGTAGTATGAGGGGTATTGTAGTGGCTAAAGGGTGGGTCGCGTTAAGTGAGGCTAGGGTTATGGAGATAAATAGTGTTAGCATAATGCTTTCGATGCATAGGAGGATTGATATTAGGTGTACGCGGTGCAGTGCTATGCCTGCGATGCTTAGTGTGAATGTGGTAGATAACAGTATTAAGTGTGTTGCGATATTTGGGGCCCTGGGTATGGTCAGGGTCGGCCAAGCCGAAATTGGCGGTTTTGGTTTAAACTAGCCCCATATTCGGCCCACTCTAGGCCCCCTTGTAACCATTCGTAGATTAGGCCGATGGTTAGTAGCACGATTAGTGCTACTGCGGCAGTTGCTTGGTGTTGGGGCGCCGGTATGTTTAGGGCTCATGGCAGAGGTAGGAGTAGGGCGACTTCTAGGTCAAATAGCAGGAATAGGATGGCTACTAAGAAGAATCGAATGGAGAATGGTAGGTGTGCCGGGCCAATTGGGTCAAAACCACATTCATATGGTGATAGTTTTTGTTCTTCTGGTGAGATGTGTGGAAGCCAGAAGCTGATAAGAAGAAGAATGGCGGATAGCGCGAAGGCGGCGAAGAATATGGTGGCTAGGGTTATTACTTTTCCCTGGTTTAATTAGGGCCTAGTGAGTGGAAGTCACTTATACTGTGCTATACTAGAAAAGTAGGATCCTCATCAGTAGATTGAAATATAAAGGAACAATCAGACAACATCTACGAAGTGTCAATATCAAGCCGCAGCTTCAAAGCCGAAGTGGTGGGTTGTTGTAAAGTGATAGTGTAGCTGTCGTAGTAGGCAGACTAGGAGGAATGTTGATCCAATGATTACATGTAAGCCGTGGAATCCAGTGGCGACGAAGAAAGTTGAGCCGTAGATGCCATCTGAGATGGTGAATGGTGCTTCGTAGTATTCTATTATTTGCAAGGCTGTGAAGTATAAGCCGAGAAGTGCTGTTATGGCCAGCCCAGTGGTGGCGTCTGTGCGTGAGTTGTTCATGATTGAGTGGTGAGCTCATGTGACTGTTACGCCTGAGGCGAGTAGTACTGCTGTGTTGAGTAGTGGAACTTCTATTGGGTTTAGTGGTATGATTCCTGTTGGTGGCCATTGGCCGCCAATCTCTGGTGTGGGGGCCAGGCTGGAGTGGTAGAACGCTCAGAAGAATCCTAGGAAGAAGAATACTTCTGATGTGATGAATAGGACTATGCCGTAGCGCAAACCTTTTTGTACTTTGGTAGAGTGGTGTCCTTGGTATGTTGACTCGCGGGTGATGTCTCGTCATCATTGTAGTATAGTTAGTACTAGAACGATTATTCCGGTGAAAAGAACTAGTATTTTACCCTGATGGAATCATAGTGCAAGGCCTGCGGTTATGAGCAGGGCTGCGATGGCCCCTGTTAGGGGCCATGGGCTTGGGTCTACTATGTGGAACGGATGAGTTTGGTGGGCCATTAGGTGTTTTCTTGTAAGTACAGGCTGAGCAGGAGTACAAAGACGTATGCTTGGATGAAGGCCACTGCTAGCTCTAGCAGACTTAAGAGTAGCAATGTGACTGTGAGGAGGGCGAATGGTGCTATGTTGAGTTGTAGCGCGTAGAGGGTTGCTGATGAGGTGAGCTGTAGGAGCAGGTGGCCGGCTGTAAGGTTTGCCGTCAGTCGTACTGCTAGGGCCAGTGGGCGAATGAGCAGGCTGATAGTCTCGATGATGATTAATATTGGAATTAGTGGCCCTGGGGTGCCTTCTGGCAATATGTGGCTGAGTGTGTCGTTTGTGCGTTTGCGCAGACCGATTAGTACTGTGGATAGTCACATTGGGAGGGCTAGGGATATGTTGATTGACAGTTGTGTTGTTGGGGTAAAGGTGTATGGTAGTAGGCCTATTAGGTTTATTGATAAGATGAGGAGAAGCAGGGTGGTGTATGTGGCGGCCCATTTGTGCCCTTCAGGTCGAAGGGGTTGAAAAATTTGCTTTGTGATTATTAGAATGGTGTGAGATGTTAAGGTTGCTATGCGGTTTTGAATTAGGCGTTTGGTTGTTGGTAGCAGTATGAATGGGGCGGCTAGGGCCGGCAGTACTAGTGGTAGGCCTAGTAGGGTTGGTGAGGCGAATTGGTCGAAGTATGCTAGTATCATGGTCAGGGTCAAGTTGTGTGGTGGTTTGTGTGTGTGGCGACGGTTGGGTCCGTTTGTTTAGTGTTGTGGGTGGTTTTTATTATTAGTAGCAGGAGGGTGCCTCAGGTTAGGAGTAGTAGGGGGAATCAAGGGGCAGGGTTTAGTTGTGGCATAATCACTAAGGGGCTCGTGCCCCTCGCTAGCTTAAAAGGCTAGTGCTTGTGCGGAAGCTTCTTAGTGAAGCTGCCAGTTCTATTATTCAGGCAGTAAAGTGCTTTGTTGGGATAGATTCAATGACGATTGGCATAAAGCTGTGGTTCGCGCCGCAAATTTCTGAACATTGTCCATAGTATAACCCTGGAAGGGTTAGGGTGAAAGTTGTTTGGTTTAGTCGTCCTGGTACGGCATCGGTTTTGATTCCCAGGGCCGGTACGGCTCATGAGTGTAGGACATCTTCTGCTGAGATCAGTGTGCGTGTTGGTGTATCTATAGGCAGTACTGTGCGGTGATCTACTTCTAGTAGGCGGAGTTGGCCTGGGGTTAAATCGCTTGTTGGTACTATGTAGGAGTCAAAGCTTACGTCTTTGTAGTCCGCATACTCGTAGCTTCAATATCATTGGTGGCCGATTGCTTTTATGGTGAGATGAGGGCCTTCTACTTCGTCTATTAGGTACAAGAGTCGCAATGATGGCAGTGCGATGGTAATTAATGTAAGTGCTGGCAAGATAGTTCACACTGTCTCTACTAGTTGGGCGTCGGTTGTACATGTATTAGTTAGTTTTGTTGTGAGGACTGCTGTGATAACATATAGGATTAGGCTGCTGATTAATACTGCGATTATTAGGGCGTGATCGTGAAAGTGTAGTAGTTCTTCTATGATTGGGGAGGCGGCGTTTTGAAGTCCGAGTTGCATTGGGTGAGCGATTGAGGTGCACAGGGTTTAAGCCTGTAATTTAGCGCTGACAAGGCTAGGTAATGTTTTACTAGCTCCTCGGAGAAGGAGCATGGCGGTCATGTGCCTGGCTTGAAACCAGTGTTTGGTGGTTCAATTCCATCCTTCTTCGATTGTTAGAGGTGCACTGGTTCGTTATAGGTATGATGTGGTGGAGGACATCCGTGAAGTCATTCTAGGTTTGTTGTGGTGTGTTTTAGTGCCACGATTTCTCGTTTAGCTGAAAAGGCCTCTCAAATGATGAAGACTATTAGGATTATGGCAGCGGTTGAGACTAGTGAGCCAATGGAAGAGACAGTATTTCAGGCGGCGTATGCATCTGGATAGTCTGAGTAGCGGCGCGGTATTCCAGCAAGCCCGAGGAAGTGCTGTGGAAAGAATGTTATGTTAACGCCAGCAAATATTAAATAGAATTGCAGTTTTGTTCAGGTTTGGCTTAAGGAGAATCCTGAAAATAGTGGGAATCAGTGGACCAGCCCTCCTATAATTGCGAATACTGCGCCCATGGATAAGACGTAGTGGAAGTGAGCGACTACGTAGTACGTGTCGTGCAGAATAATGTCTAGAGATGAGTTGGCGAGGATGATGCCGGTCAGACCGCCAATTGTAAATAAAAAGATAAATCCTGCGGCTCACAGTATAGGGGCATCTCATTTGATGGTGCCTCCGTGCAGTGTGGCCAATCAGCTGAACACTTTGATGCCGGTAGGGATGGCGATGATTATTGTTGCTGAGGTGAAGTAGGCGCGAGTGTCTACGTCTATACCTACAGTGAATATATGATGGGCCCACACGATGAATCCGAGAAAGCCAATTGACAGCATGGCTCAGACCATGCCTATGTAGCCAAAGGGCTCTTTTTTTCCTGCGTAGTAGGTTACAATATGAGAGATTATCCCGAAGCCCGGGAGAATTAGGATGTATACTTCTGGGTGTCCAAAGAATCAAAACAAGTGTTGATATAGGATAGGGTCTCCGCCCCCCGATGGGTCGAAGAATGAGGTATTAATATTGCGGTCGGTAAGTAGTATTGTAATGCCCGCGGCTAGTACGGGTAGAGAGAGTAGTAGGAGTACGGCTGTAATTAGAACTGATCACACAAACAACGGTGTTTGGTACTGTGATATTTGTGGGGGTTTTATGTTAATACAGGTGGTGATGAAGTTGATGGCGCCCAGGATTGAAGATACCCCGGCGAGGTGTAATGAGAAGATGGTTAGATCTACGGATGGGCCGGCGTGTGCCAAGTTTCCAGCTAGTGGCGGGTACACTGTTCATCCTGTGCCCGCTCCTGCTTCTACTCCGGCGGAAGCAAGCAGCAGCAGTAGTGATGGTGGTAAGAGTCAGAAGCTTATGTTGTTTATGCGTGGAAAGGCTATATCTGGAGCCCCAATTATTAGGGGAACCAGTCAGTTTCCAAACCCGCCGATTATAATTGGTATGACTATGAAGAAGATTATTACGAATGCGTGAGCGGTTACTACGACGTTGTAGATTTGGTCGTTTCCAAGTAATGCGCCGGGTTGGCCCAGTTCGGCACGAATTAGGAGACTAAGGGCGGTGCCAGCTGCTCCTGCCCAGGCACCAAATAGCAGGTACAGCGTGCCGATGTCTTTGTGGTTTGTTGAGAAGAATCAACGGGTGAGTGACACAGGTAGAGTGGCTGAGCGGGTAGGCAGAAGGTTGTAGCCCTTTTGACGAAGGTTCGAGTCCTTTCTTCTACCAAGTAGTTCTGTGCGAGCCAAATTGCAAATTTGGCCACGCCGCGCGAAGCGGCCAGAGCTTCTCTCCTTTCTTGGGAGAAGCGGACTGAAGCCTGGGTGGTTTAGGCGCTTAGCTGTTAATTAAGTGTTTGTAGGATCAAGGCCTGCCGGTCCAGAAGGCTTTAGCTTAGTTTAAAGTGGCTGATTTGCAGTCAGTTGATGTATGTTAAAGGCATACAAGTCTTGCAGAAGCTAAGACGTTTGGTCTTGTTTTGGACTTTGAAGGCCCCTGGTTTGTGGTGTTTGTAACCTAAGCTTCTAGTATAGGGCGATGATTGGTGTAAGTGGGAGTAGCATTGTGGTTAGTGTGATGGTGGTAGCGGTGTGTATTGTGCGGCGGTTTGGTGGTATGCGTCAGTTTATTTTTGTTGTGGTTGTTGTGGGGGCAATAGTTAGGGATGTGGTGTACGTCAGGCGTACATAGAATGCCAGGCTGAGGAGGGAGGTAATTGCTATAGCTGTGGCGGTGAAGGCAAGGTTGGTTTCTACTAGGTCTTTTAGGATTAGTAGTTTTGGTATGAAGCCTGATAGTGGGGGCAGTCCGCCTAGTGAGAGAAGTGTTATTAGTAGTATTATTATTGCGTGGGGGGTTGTAGATCAGGCTGTAGAGGTGTCCTTGAGTGTTTTTGTGTGTGTCGTTTGTATGAGTGAGAATATTGATCAGGTTATGATGATGTATATGGCTAGTGTTAGTAGTGGAAGTATTTGGTTGAATGTTAATGTGGCGATGGCTCAACCTAAGTGGGCAATTGAGGAGAATGCCATTATTTTTCGGATTTGTGTTTGGTTTAGTCCACCTCAGCCCCCAAGGGTAGTTGATAGGAGTGCTAGCGGGAGGAGTAATGTTGTGTATGTGTTGTTGGAAATTGTGTAGAGTAGGATGAACGGGGCTAGTTTTTGTCATGTGGCGATGATTAGTGCTATAGTAGTTGAGGCGCCTTGCATGACTTCGGGGAGCCATGCATGTACTGGGGCGATGCCTAGTTTTATTAGTAGGGCTAATGTTATAATTACGTTTGTTGGGCAGAGGGTTAGTTGGTTGATGGATCATTGGCCTGTGATTCAGGCGTTTGTTGTGCTAGCGAATAGAAGTGTGGTTGAGGCTGCGGTCTGAATAAGGAAGTATTTTGTTGCTGATTCGGTTGTCCGGGGGGTGTGTGTTTGTGTTAGTAGCGGCAGGATTGCTATTGTGTTTAGTTCAAGGGCGACTCAGGCAAGAAGTCAGTGTGAGGAGGTGGCAACGATGGCTGTGCCGGTGATTATTATAGATGCTATGAAGGTGAGTGTATATGGGTTAATTAGTAAAGGATGGGGATTTCCAACGTTTTTGGGGTATGGGCCCAATAGCTTGTGTTAGCTGACTTTACTAGTAAGTAGTATAGTGGTAGTACGCGGGGTTTTGGACCCTGAGGGACGGGTTCGATGCCCGTTTTTCTATGGAGCCGAGGGGATTTAAACCCCTGTTTCATACTCTATCAAAGTAGTCCCTTTGGTCTCGGGCACGGGTCCTAGTTGCTTGGTGGTTGGCCGGCAACGGCAATTGGTAGGCAGGTGTGTCATAGGCAAATAGCAAGGGATAGTGGAAGGAATTGTTTTCATGATAGGTGTATTAGCTGGTCGTAGCGAAATCGGGGGTAGGAGGCGCGGATTCATAGGAATCCTATTGTGAGGGCGGCAACGGTGGTTGTGAATGTTATGTTGGTTGTTATTAGTGGTAGGTTGGTGGATGGAAATAGGAATAGTACTGTGGATAATGCGTTTATTAGTAGGATGTTTGAGTATTCGGCTAGGAAGAACATAGCGAATGGGCCGGCGGCATATTCTACATTAAAGCCAGATACAAGTTCTGATTCGCCCTCTGTCAGGTCGAATGGGGCGCGATTGGTCTCGGCTAGGGTGGATACATATCATATTATTATTAGGGGTCATGTTGCTAATGCGAGTGGGCAAGGCGTTTGTGTTATTGTAATAGTGCGCAGGGTAAAATTTCCTGCTACTAGTACTAGTGATAGGATGATTAGGCCGAGGGCGACTTCGTATGAAATGGTTTGGGCGACCGCCCGCAGTGCGCCTAGTATAGCGTATTTTGAGTTTGAGGCCCATCCTGATCAGAGGATGGTGTATACTATCATGCTTGATACAGCAAGCATGAAGAGTAGTCCGATATTTAGGTCGGCTATGGCGAATGGCATAGGTAGTGGGGCTCATAGCACTAGTGCTAGCAGTAGGGCTGCTGTTGGTATGATTAGGAATAGTGTGTGGTATGCTTTTGTTGGGCGGATGGGTTCTTTTGTGAAAAGTTTTAATCCGTCTGCTACTGGCTGTAGTAGCCCAAATGGGCCTACGAGGTTTGGCCCTTTTCGGGCCTGTATTAGTCCTAAAAGTTTTCGTTCTAGCAGTGTGAGGAAGGCAACGGCAATTAGAATTGGGATCATGTATGTTGTGGTGTGTGCTAGGGTAGTTAGGAGCATGATGTTAAGGAGGGGAGTTGAACCCCTGTGTAAAGGGCTTAGGCCTTTTGCATGTGTCGACTCTGCCACCTTAATATTGCGGTTGTTTCCAGCTTAATGTGGGCGTGTGGGGCTTTAGTTGTGTTCAGCCGTTGATTTTGGGCGTAGCGTGGCTAGTGGCCCACTCCTCCCGGTCCTTTCGTACAAGGGGGGTAGTGCTTCATAGATAGAAACCGACCTGGATTGCTCCGGTCTGAACTCAGATCACGTAGGATTGTTAATCGTTGAACAAACGAACCTTTAATGGCTGCTGCACCATTCGGGTATCCTGATCCAACATCGAGGTCGTAAACCTTCTTGTCGATAGGGACTCTTGAAGAAGATTGCGCTGTTATCCCCGGGGTAACTTGGTTCGTTGATCAATTATATTGGGTCATGTGGTTGACGCTTTGGCGCGTTGGCCTTGGTTAATTGGTGAATTGGAGGTTTTGTTGTTCTCCAGGGTTGCCCCAACCAAAAATTGCCGTGCTAGTGCTATGGTAGTCGGCGAGTTTAAAGCTCCGCGGGGTCTTCTCGTCTTGTGTGAGTATCCTGGCTTTTGTACCGGGAGATCAGGTTCATTGATTTACCATAAGAGACAAGTCTGCCCTCATGTGGCCATTCATACGGGTCCTTATTTAAAGAACAAGTGATTGCGCTACCTTTGCACGGTTAGGATACCGCGGCCGTTTAACGGGTGTCACTGGGCAGGCGGCACCTTTAATACTTATAATTGCTAAAGGCTATGTTTTTGATAAACAGTTGGGGCTGGTGGTTGTCGAGTTCCTTTTATGGTATTTTATCTTTCATTTGTGCACGCCGATGTTGGGTTAATAGTGTTGTAGTAATAGTTTGGCGTAGGTGTGGCGGGTATTTATTTTACAATTTTGTGTCTAGGTAAGTTTTGTGGTTAAGGGTGTGCATGATGAGGCGGGTGCCGTGTTACTAGTTCTAGCATAATTTCTTCCACGTATGTGTGGATTGGCTCAGTTTTGTGTCCGGAGAGGCAAGGGGGTAGTTGGATTTGGTTCGGTTGGTTGCTTTGACGCAGTGGTATTAGGTAGCGGCTTCAAGGCTTACGCGTAAAGTATTATGCTCTGTTGGTGTGTCTCACGGTGCGGGCTGTATCCGTACTCAATTGGGCTGTACCCCAGTTGAGTAGCCTTCAAATGTTGTTTGTACTATAGTGCGTTTTGTGTAATTTGAAGTCGAACTGAGATTCGTTTAGGGCTGAGCAACCAGCTATCTACATGCTCGGTAGGCATTTCACCTCTATTTTAAAGTCTTCCCATTCTTTTGCTACAGAAACGGGTACGCACATTATGCTGCTTTAAAATAGCTCGCATGTTTTCGGGAAGGCAGATTTTAATTGCGTTATACCTGTTTGTGGCTTGCTAGACCATGATGCAAGAGGTACTAGGGGTAAGCTATGCTTTTTGGTGCTTTGGTTTCATTATTATTTCATTGTTCCCTTGCGGTACTTTTTGCTATGGCGCCGGAAGCGGGCAGGTTCGATCGCCTCTACTTGCGATTGCAAATGGTTTGTTTGTCGTTGATGGGTGTGTTTGTGTGGTTGTTCGGGCGAGCGGTGGGCGCAAAAAGGCCCCTTGGTGGGCGTCTCTCAGGCGTAAGCTGAGTGCTTTGGTAAGCTACTTTTTGTCAAATCCAAGTGCACTTTCCAGTACACTTACCATGTTACGACTTGTCTCTTCTTTAGTGCTAAGTGCTGTTTATTTATGTTAAAAGTGCGGCGAAGAGGGTGACGGGCGGTGTGTGCGTGCCCCGTGGCGTTGTTAAAATGGGCAGTCTTTGTCATTTTACTTCTAAATCCGCCTTTGAGCAGGTGTTTCAATCTGCTGTTCGTGTGCTCCTGGATGGAGGAGAATGTAGCCCATCTTGTCCGCCTAATTAGCTACACCTCGACCTGTCGTGCTTGTGGGTGAAGACAATTGTGCCCACTAGTGAGCTTTCATAAGGTGGGCTGGAGACGGCGGTATATAGGCTGCAGTTGCAATAGGCGGTAGGGTGTATCGGGTAGCATCGGGTTATGGGACAGGCTCCTCTAGTATGAGGCGGGGCACCGCCAAGTCCTTTGAGTTTTAAGCTTTTCGCTTGTAGTTCTCTGGCGGGCGTTCTCGGTTTTGTTGGACGCCAGTGTTTACGGCCAGGCATAGTAGGGTATCTAATCCTAGTTTGTGCCCTGGCTTTCGTGTGGTCAATGTGTCCGTTTGGCAAAGAATGTGGTGTTTCCGGGTCCTGGTGCATTTCACTGCTGAGGAGGGGCCTGCTTCTTTGGTGGGCTGGTAAAAATCTAGTCACTATTTACGCCGGTAAAGTATTGTCTTTAGCCATTTCGTGTAACCGCGGCGGCTGGCACGAAGTTTGCCGGCTTGCGCTCGATATTGCTGAGTCGAATTTACATTTATTGCTCAATGTTTGTTACTGCTGTAGCCCGTGGGGGTGTGGCGAATATTTGCTGGACGTCATGGGCTGCGCTTTTGCGTGTGCCTGATGTCTGCTCAGCGCAGCTGTTGGCGTGCGATGGCTTACCTCACTGGGGCGCGGAGACTTGCATGTATGGTCATATCGAGTAGGCAATACTAGGCTCGGGACCAAGGCCTTGTGTTTCTGGGCGCATGGAGTGCCATCTTGGCAGCTTCAGTGTCGTGCTTTTTAAGCTACAGAAAC